AGTATTTCTTTCTCTAAATATACTTGAAACAAAGACTCGATTGGCTAATGCTGAGACTAAAAATAAACAGAATTTCCTAGTTAAATTGGGTACTGCTGAGGAAAAAAAAAATTGCTTAGTTAAAATGTATGATCCTTTCTTAAACGGGATGTATCGTGGAAGGATGAAGAAAGTCTTTTCATCTTCAATCAAAACTTCGATAGAAAATTGCACAGAAACATCCGAACTAAATAAAATTCATGATATCCTTCTTCCCGATCCTAATTCTCCAGATTCTCCAGAATATCAAGATAAAATCGAAAGATCAGAAAAAAAAGAGGTGAAAATAGATTCAAAGAATAGGTTAAAGTTTTCATTGAACGCAATTCTAACTAAGCCTAAGCGTGAAAAAAAATCTATTGGAATGAACAAAATAGGTAAAAAACCCCTTCGGTGGTCATACAAATTAATCAACGAGTTGGAACAATATTTTAAAAAACGACGAAAAGAACAAGGTATAATGCAAGGGCTGGATCACCAGCTTAGAACAAGAAGATTTAAACGTATATCTTTTTTAACTCGTTCCAGACGAAGTTTTAAGAAATCTCAGTTCAAGAATTTTAATCTTTATAGAAAATTTAATAGAGAGTCTGGGTTTATAAGTTATTTCGAAGAACCTGATTTTCGTCGAGCCGTAATCAAAGGATCTATGCGCGTTCAAAGACGTAAAATGGTTATTTGGGGACCGTCCCAAGGAAATCCCCATTCACCACTTTTTTTGGAAAAAATGGAAGATTTTCCTTTTCCTATATCCGACCTAATAAAACTTTTTTTTAATATTAGAGGTTGGTTGGGTAAAAAGTCAGAATTTGAAATTTTAGATCAACAATTGCAAATAAAAAAAAACAACCAGGAAGACGTAATAGAATTCTGGGAGAACATTCCATATGCACAAAAAACAAGAAGTATTCTGTTACTAGCTCAATTAATTTTTAGAAGATATATTCAATTACCCTTATTAATAATAGCTAAGAATATTGGATGTATTTTATTACGGCAATCTCCGGAATGGTATGAGGATTTCCAAGATTGGAATAGAGAAATTTATCTAAAGTGTAGCTATAATGGTCTACAATTCTCCAAAACAGAATTTCCTAAAAATTGGTTAAGAGAAGGTTTTCAGATCAAAATCCTATATCCTTTTCATTTGAAACCTTGGCACAGATCTAAACTACGACTCTCTGATAGAGATCGAAAGCAACAAGATGATTTTGATTCTTGTTTTTTAACAGTTTTAGGAAAGGAAACAGAATATCCTTTTGGTCCTCCTCGAAAAACACCTTCCTTTTTTGAACCCATTTTTGAAGATATAGACTATAAAGTCGAAATAAAAAAATTGAATTTTAGAGTTCGAAGAGTTTTTAAAAAAATAACAAAAAAACAAGGAAAAGCAGTTTTATTTGTAAAACAAAAAATAAAAGAACTTTTAAAAGAAAATAAAATTCCATTATTTATACCGACAGAAATATATGAATCAAGTGAAACTCAAACAGAAAAGGATTCTATAATCAGCGCTCAGATAATTCAGGAATCACTTATTCAAAATCGATCTACAGGTTGGACAAATTATTCACAGGCCGAAAAAGAAATGAAACATAGAATTGATAGAAGAAACACAATCAGAAATCAAATAGAAATAATGAAAAAAAATAAAAAAAAAGTAACGCCGAGAATAAAAAAAAATAATAAGAATAATGGAAATAATGGAGAATCACCCCCAAAAATTTGGAAAATATTAAAAAGAAAAAATATTGAATTAATAGTTAAATTTTTCATTGAAAAAATATACATAGATATCTTTCTATGTATCATTAATATGCGCAGAATCACTCTACAAATTTGTATGGAATCAACAAAAAAAATTCTTGATAAATACATTGACAATAATGAAATAAATAAAGATCAAGAAAAGATTAATAAAACAAAACAAAATAAAATTGACTTCATTTCGCCTATAACTATAAAAAAGGCTTTTGATAATCTTAGAAATAGTAAGCGGAAGTCACATATTTTTTTAAATTTATCTTACTTGTCACAAAAATATGTATTTTTAAAATTATCACAAACCCAAGTTATTAACTTCAATAAGTTAAGATCTCTTCTTCAATATAATGGACCTTCTTTTTTTCTTAAGAATGAAATAAAAGATCTTTTTGGAAGACAAGGAATATTTGATTCCGAAGTAAGACATAAGAAACTTCCAAACAATGCAATGAATCCATGGAAAAACTGGTTAAGAGGTCATTATCAATACGATTTATCGCAGATTACATGGTCTAGATTAGTCCCACAAAAATGGAGAAATGGACTAAATCAATGTCATACGTCTCAAAATAAGGATTTAAATAAACGGTATTCCTATGAAAAAGACCAATTATTTGATTCAAAAAAAAAACAAAATTTGAAAGTCTATTTATTACGAAATAAAGAGGAGAATTTTCAAAAAAACTATAGATATGATCTTTTATCATATAAATATATATATATTCATTCTGAAACTAAGAAGAAGGCCTCTATTTATAGATCATCATTAGAAACAAATAAGAATCAAGAAAATTCCAACAGAAATAACGAAAAAATTTTTAGCATACTCAAGAATATTCCTATCAAGAATTATCTAGGAAAAAGTGATATTATAGATAGGGAAAAAAATACAGATAGAAAATATTTGGGTTGGAAATTTAGTACAAATATTGAGGTTGAACCTAAAAAAGACCAAATCCGGGATAAACTTAATAATAAAGGTAATGGTCTTTTTTATCTTCCAATTGATTCAAATTCTGAAATCAATTACAAAAAGGTCTTTTTTGATTGGATGGGAATGTCTTTTGATTGGATGGGAATGAATGAAAAATTCTTAATCTTAAATCGCCTCATATCGAATCCGAAAGTTTTTTTCTTTCCAGAGTTTGTGATACTTTATCATAAATATAAAGAGAAACCTTGGTTTATCCCAAGCAACTTACTTCTTTTTAATTTGAATATAAATCCAAATTTTATTGAAAATCAAAATATCAAGGGAAAACAAGAGGAGGATGAGTTTTTTTTTAATTTTAGCCCATCAAATTCAAAACAATATTTTGAATTAAAGAATCAAAACAATATTGAAGAATATTTTTTAGAATCCATTGAAAAACTAAAAATATTCCTTAAAGGAGATTTTCCTTTGCAATTAAGATGGACTGGACGTTTGAATCAATTGAATCAAAAAATGCTGAATAATATCCAGATATATGGTCTGCTGGTTAGCCTCATAAATGTAAGAAAAATTACTATATCCTATATTCAAAGGAAAGAAATGAATCTGGATATAATGAGGAGGCGTTTAAATCTTACACAATTAACGAAAAAGGGAATATTAATTATGGAACCTGCCCGTCTATCTGTCAAAAATGACGGACAGTTTTTTATGTATCAAATCATAGGTATTTCCTTGGTTCATAAAAGTAAGCACCAAAGTAATCAAAGATACCGAAACCCCAAAAATGTTGCTAAGAATACTTTTGATGAATCCATTTCAAGACATAAAATAAAAACTCTAAATGGAGACAAAAATAATTTAGATTTGCTTGTTCCTGAAAAAATTTTCTCGTCTAGACGTCGTAGAGAATTGAGAATTCTAATTTCTTTCAATTTGAATTTAAAGAATCAGAATGGTGTGCATAGAAATAATTTATTTTGCAAGGAAAACAAGATAAAAAACTGGAGTCAATTTTTGGAGGAAAGTAAAATTTTTGACAGAAAAAAAAATGAATTAAATAAATTAAAGTTCTTTTTTTGGCCTAATTATCGATTAGAAGATTTAGCTTGTATGAATCGCTATTGGTTTGATACCAATAATGGGAGCCGCTTCAGTATGTTAAGGATATATATGTATCCCTGATTAAAAATTTTGAGTTTCCTATATATTCTATTGTTCTATCAATGATATTTTTCATTTTTTCATTTTTTCTTCTGTCCGCGACCATGTTATATGCAAGCAACCCGATGCGCATATGCGCTGTCTTACATCCCAGTCTAGGATACGTGAATATTAAGGAAAATGGGGTATCAATTAAATTAAAGCTATAAATTAATCAATCGAATCTTCGGACTAAACTATTTGGTATCGTCTTTTTGTATCACTATACAAATGAACTCAAAAATCGGATTGATTAATAATTGAAAAAACTAGGAATGTATAAAGAAATTATAATTATATTATATTATTGTATATACTACATTAAAATTTGTGACATTATTATTACTGATCAATAAAATAAATATCTGTCTGTAAAAAGGGGAGTGTGAAATTCTTTTATGGTAAAAAATTCATTTATTTCAATTATTTTGCAAGAACAAGAAGAAAACAAAGAAAACAGAGGATCTGTTGAATTTCAAGTAGTAAGTTTCACCAACAAGATACGGAGGCTTACTTCACATTTGGAATTGCACAAAAAAGACTATTTATCTCAAAGAGGTCTGCGGAAAATTCTCGGAAAACGTCAACGGCTGCTGGCTTATTTGTCAAAAAAAAATAGAGCACGTTATAAAGAATTAATAGGGCAGTTGGATATTCGAGAGAGAAAAACTCGTTAATTTGAAGAGTTAGTTTGAATTATTGGCTTAAAGTTTGGTGAACTTCTTTTCGCTTTCAGCAATTCATGGAAGAATGAATCAGGAAAAACCTATGACTGTACCAGCTACAAGAAAAGACCTCATGATAGTCAATATGGGACCTCACCACCCATCAATGCATGGTGTTCTTCGACTCATTGTTACTTTAGATGGTGAAGATGTTATTGACTGTGAACCAATATTGGGTTATTTACACAGAGGTATGGAAAAAATTGCGGAAAATCGAACAATTATACAATATTTGCCTTATGTAACACGTTGGGATTATTTAGCTACTATGTTCACAGAAGCAATAACTGTAAATGCGCCAGAGCAATTAGGCAATATTCAAGTCCCTAAAAGGGCCAGTTATATCAGAGTCATTATGTTGGAGTTAAGTCGTATAGCTTCGCATTTGTTATGGCTTGGCCCTTTTATGGCAGATATTGGGGCACAGACTCCTTTCTTCTATATTTTTCGAGAAAGAGAATTGATATATGACCTATTCGAAGCTGCCACCGGTATGCGAATGATGCACAATTTTTTTCGTATTGGCGGAGTCGCTGCTGATTTACCTCATGGCTGGATAGATAAATGTTTGGATTTTTGCGATTATTTTTTAACAGGAATTGCTGAATATCAAAAGCTTATTACAAGGAATCCCATTTTTTTAGAACGAGTTGAAGGAGTAGGCATTATTGGTGGAGAGGAAGCAATAAATTGGGGTTTGTCGGGACCAATGCTACGAGCTTCCGGAATACAATGGGATCTTCGTAAAGTTGATCATTATGAGTGTTACGACGAATTTGATTGGGAAGTCCAATGGCAAAAAGAGGGGGATTCTTTAGCTCGTTATTTAGTACGAATCAGTGAAATGACAGAATCCATAAAAATAATTCAACAGGCCCTAGAAGGAATTCCTGGAGGGCCCTATGAAAATTTAGAAATCCGCCGCTTTGATAGAGTAAAAGATACTGTATGGAATGAGTTTGATTATCGATTCATTAGTAAAAAACCTTCTCCGACTTTTGAATTGTCGAAGCAAGAACTTTATGCAAGAGTGGAAGCACCAAAGGGAGAATTGGGAATTTTTCTGATAGGAGATAAGGGTGTTTTTCCTTGGCGATATAAAATTCGCCCACCGGGGTTTATTAATTTGCAAATTCTTCCTCAGTTAGTTAAAAGAATGAAATTGGCTGATATTATGACGATACTAGGTAGTATAGATATCATTATGGGAGAAGTTGATCGTTAAAATGATAATTGATACAACAGAAGTACAAGCTATCAATTCTTTTTCTAGATTGGAATCCTTAAAAGAGGTCTATGGAATCATATGGATGCTTATCCCTATTTTTACTCCTGTATTAGGAATCACAATAGGTGTATTAGTAATTGTTTGGTTAGAAAGAGAAATATCTGCAGGTATACAACAACGTATTGGTCCTGAATACGCAGGACCTTTGGGAATTCTTCAAGCTCTAGCAGATGGTACCAAATTACTTTTAAAAGAGAATCTTCTTCCATCTAGAGGAGATACTCGTTTATTCAGTATTGGACCATCTATAGCAGTCATATCAATTTTATTCAGTTATTTAGTAATTCCTTTTGGGTATCACCTTGTTCTAGCCGATCTCAGTATCGGTGTTTTTTTATGGATTGCTATTTCAAGTATTGCTCCTGTCGGCCTTCTTATGTCAGGATATGGCTCAAATAATAAATATTCTTTTTTAGGTGGTCTACGAGCTGCTGCTCAATCAATTAGTTATGAAATACCATTAACTCTATGTGTGTTATCAATATCTCTACGTGTGATTCGTTAAGACATAAAATTCCCCCGACTGCTTCTCTTTCTAGGAAGGAAGTGCCATGAGTTGAATCTCTATTTTTTTATTCATTATTCGGGGGTTGATGAAGGAAACTAGATAGTTATATGAGTGAAAGAAACGGCTTCTAAATTTGCAGTAAAAGATTGAATCTCATTTTCTATGTACAAGAGTTAAGAAAAGTAAACATAAGTATTAGAGACTCTTTACCCCAAGATTGATTGACTAGTCATCATGACTTGAAGCGGGTTCAAAGGATCAACTTTATGAGGTTTTTACTACGTATGTATTACCAAAAGTAGATTCATAAAAATGAGTGGATAGCTAGGAACACTAATGTACACTAAGGATTCGTAATAGAGATTTTGTAAGTGTATTTTTCTGTGTATAAAAAGAATTAAAATTGGGGCTTTAAATTGGTAGAAATGATAAAGGAGTACTTCCCACGATTCCGATCCAGAGTATACTTCTATTCACCGATTAAGTAAATAACTATCAAGAACGAAGTAATCCTTTAACTTTGTTTAAAGTCCCCTTTTTTTGAGAAAGGAGAATAGGAACGAAAAAAAATCAAAAGACTGAATGCACTAGAAATAATCTATTTTTTTCTATCTCTATCTCTATAAAGAGATACAATTCTTGTCATGATTCGTGAACTAATGCAACGTCTAATTGGATTTCGTAATTGAAAACGTTAGGTTGAAATATCTATTCTATTGATATCGTTACAAGAAACATTTTATTCAAAGATTTAGTTATTACTCAACAAAGAAGAATTTAAATGATTAAAAGATAAGATGAATTCAGAAGCACTTTCTTATAATAGCAGACAGAATTCCAGTGTCTAATGGGGATCTTACAATGGATTTCATTTTATCTCTATCTATGTTACAAACATATCAAGAAAAATAATAATGGATGGGTCCTTAGATTTATTTGTGACCTTTGAGGAGCCGTATGAGATGAAAATCTCATGTACGGTTCTGCAATAGGGGTGGGAACAGTGATGTTATCATCTACTATGATTATCTAACAGTTC